AATTAATACTTAATTATTGGTACGATAGATTTATTTAAAGGTGCTATATATTTAAATTAATAGATAATGATCTATATATAAATATGTTAATATAATACAAATAATTTACATTAAATAAATTATAATTTTACAAAAAATAAGATTAATTATATAAAACATTTAAACAACAAATTGATTCTTTAAAAAACCTTATTTTTTTCATTTTAAAAATAAGATGCCTGATAAAAGGATTATTTTGATAGAATAAATCATGTAGTGTTCTACTCTTATTATACACTGTAGAATTAAACTACTCTAAGAACATCAAAAATTCCTGTGCGTCTTACACTAAAGTATAAAAAGATAAGCTAATTAAGCTAATAGGTTCATACCCTATTTATGAAAGTAATAATCTTTCTCTTTTTAATTTTAAATAATCCATCAAATTTTATATTTATATTAATATTGATATCGGGGTCTATTATTTCCATTTCATCTTCATCCTGGTTAGGTATATGAATAGGACTAGAAATAAATTTATTATCATTTATTCCAATGATTAATAAAAATAAAACACCATATGAAACTGAATCAATAATAATATATTTCTTGGTACAAGCAATAGCATCAGTTTTATTTTTATCATCAATTTTAATAAATGAAATATTTAATTTTTCAATAAATTTTTATTCAACTTACTTGATTTTAATAGCCTTATTAATAAAAATAGGAGCAGCTCCTTTCCATTTCTGATTTCCCGGAGTAATAGAAGGTATCGATTGAATAAATTGTCTAATTCTTATAACATGACAAAAACTAGCACCTTTAATTTTAATTTCATATAAATTAGTTAATAATTTAATTATATTTGTTATCATTATATCTACCATAATTGGATCAGTAGGAGGATTAAATCAGAATTCTATCCGAAAAATTATAGCTTATTCATCAATTAATCATATTGGATGAATACTATCAGCAATAATAATTAGAAATAATATATGAATATTATATTTTATCATTTATTCAGTAATAAATTTATCAGTAATTCTAATATTTATATCAACATCAGTTTTTTATATTACACAATTATTTTATATTAAAACGAGACCTATAATTAAATTTTCCATAATAATCAGTATACTATCTTTAGCAGGATTACCTCCATTTCTAGGATTTTTACCTAAATGATTAGTTATCCAAAATTTAGCTATGAATCAATCCTTCTTTATATTAATATTTATATTAATAATAACATTGCTAACACTTTATTTTTATATACGAATTATATTTAGTTCATTTATATTTATAAATCAAGAAAATAAATGACATTCAAATAAAAGTACAAATGAAATTATTAATGCATCATTTATATTATCAATTATTGGTATTCCAATTACTACATGAATAATTTTATATTAAGATTTTATGTTAATAAAACAATTAACCTTCAAAGTTAAAAATATAAGTAATAAGCTTATAAGTCTTAGTAGAATAAATAATCCACACCTTCAGAATTGCAGTCTAAAATCATAATTTGAATATAAGACTGGTAAAAGAGGAATATCCTCGTATATAGATTTACAGTCTATCGCCTTCGTCTCGACCATCTTACCTAAATTATATTAGGGGTCATGATATAATATTTAAGATATTGCGACGCTGGCTTTTTTCAACTAATCATAAGGATATTGGAACTTTATATTTAATTTTTGGAGCTTGGGCAGGAATAGTGGGAACAGCCTTAAGAGTATTAATTCGAATTGAGCTTGGACAACCAGGATCATTAATTGGTGATGATCAAATTTATAATGTAATTGTAACTGCACACGCATTTGTAATAATTTTCTTTATAGTAATACCAATTATAATTGGTGGTTTCGGAAATTGATTAGTACCTTTAATACTAGGAGCCCCAGATATAGCATTTCCACGACTTAATAATATAAGATTTTGGTTACTACCTCCGTCATTCACCTTGCTTTTAGCAAGAAGAATAGTAGAAAGTGGAGCAGGTACAGGATGAACAGTATATCCACCTCTTGCAGGAGCCATTGCTCATGCAGGGGCATCAGTAGATCTTACAATTTTCTCTTTACATCTTGCAGGTGTATCCTCAATTTTAGGTGCAATTAATTTTATTACAACTGTAATTAATATAAAATCACCAGGTATAACTCTAGATCAATTACCTCTTTTTGTATGAGCAGTAGTAATTACTGCTGTATTACTTTTATTATCATTACCAGTATTAGCTGGTGCAATCACTATACTTTTAACTGACCGAAATATTAATACCTCTTTCTTTGATCCAGCTGGAGGGGGAGATCCTATTCTTTATCAACATTTATTTTGATTTTTTGGTCACCCTGAAGTCTATATTTTAATTTTACCAGGATTTGGTATAATTTCACATATTATTGCTCAAGAAAGAGGTAAAAAGGAAACTTTTGGAGTTTTAGGAATGATTTACGCCATAGTAGCAATTGGGATTTTAGGATTTGTTGTATGAGCTCACCATATATTTACAGTTGGAATAGATGTTGATACACGAGCTTATTTCACATCAGCAACTATAGTTATTGCTGTACCAACAGGAATTAAAATTTTTAGATGATTAGCCACATTACATGGAACTCAGTTCTCATATAGCCCTTCATTAATATGAGCTCTAGGATTCGTATTCTTATTTACTATTGGAGGTCTAACAGGAGTACTCCTAGCAAACTCCTCAATTGATATTGCATTACATGATACATATTATGTTGTAGCACATTTCCATTATGTTTTATCTATGGGAGCTGTATTTGCTATTATAGCAGGACTAGTTCAATGATTCTCATTGTTTACAGGTGTAACATTAAATAATCACATATTAAAAATTCAATTTTTAATTATATTTATTGGAGTAAATTTAACATTTTTTCCTCAACATTTTTTAGGACTAAGTGGAATACCACGACGATATTCAGATTACCCTGACGCATATACATCATGAAATGTCATTTCATCATTAGGAAGAATTATTTCATTAGTTGGTGTAATCTTCTTAATTTATATTGTTTGAGAGGCACTTGTATCTCAGCGACAAGTACTAAGAACATTAAACTTAAATTCATCAATTGAGTGATACCAAGAATTACCTCCAATAGAACATAGTTATGCTGAATTACCAATTTTATTAAAGTTTTAATGTGGCAGAAAAGTGCTGTGGGTTTAAGCTCCATATATAAAGGCTTATATCCTTTCATTAAAAATGGCAACATGATCTCAATTAAATTTTCAAGATGCAACCTCACCAATAATAGAACAATTACATTACTTTCATGATCATACAATAATAGTTCTGGTTGTTATTACAATAATAGTATCATATATTATAGGAGCTATATTTTTTAATAGAAATATCAACCGAAATCTTTTAGATGGTCAAAATATTGAAACAACATGAACGGTATTACCAGTTTTTGTATTAGTAATTATTGCTATACCATCATTACGATTATTGTATCTACTAGATGAAGTTAATGAACCATCAATTACATTAAAAACAGTTGGTCATCAATGATATTGAAGTTATGAATATTCAGATTTTAAACATATTGAATTTGATTCTTATATAACTCCTTATAATGAAATAAATGAAAATAACTTCCGACTATTAGAAGTAGATAATCGTACAGTATTACCTATAGAAACACAAGTCCGAATACTAATCACAGCAGCAGATGTATTACATTCTTGAACAGTACCAACTCTAGGAGTAAAGGTAGATGCAACTCCTGGACGTCTAAATCAGACAAGATTCTTTATTAGACGTCCAGGATTATTTTTTGGGCAATGCTCAGAAATTTGTGGAGCAAATCATAGATTTATACCAATTATAATTGAAAGAATTAATATCAAATCATTTATTCAATGAATTCAAAATATAAATGAAGCATCATTGGATGGCTGAAAGTAAGTATTGGTCTCTTAAACCAATTAATAGTAAATTAACGATATACTTCCAATGAAGAATTTAGTTAAATTAATAATATTAGTTTGTCAAACTAAAGTTACTAAAAATTAGTAATTCTTAATTCCACAAATAGCTCCAATAAGATGAATTATATTATTTATATTTTTTTCCCTTATATTAGTTTTATTTAGAATTATAAATTATTATTTATACTCCCCAAAAATTCCATTAATAGATAAAAATAAAAGATTAACAATCAAAATAAAAAACTGAAAATGATAACAAACTTATTTTCTGTGTTTGACCCCTCAACCTCAATTTTAGGCATATCAATTAATTGATCCTCAACAATAATTGGTATCATTATTATACCTATAATATTCTGATTAATTCCAACACGTATAATAGTAATATGAAGAATAATTAATAAAACCTTACATAATGAATTCAAAACATTAATTGGACAAACAGGAATAAATGGAACTACATTCATTTTTATTTCAGTATTTTCATTAATTGTTTTTAACAATTTTATAGGCTTATTTCCATATATTTTTACCAGTTCAAGACATCTAGTATTTACTTTAACATTATCATTACCATTATGAATTAGATTCATAGTATATGGATGAATTAATCATACTCAACATATATTTGCTCATCTTGTACCTCAAGGTACCCCAGCAGTACTAATACCTTTCATGGTATGTATTGAAACCATTAGAAATTTAATTCGACCAGGAACATTAGCAGTACGACTAGCTGCAAATATAATTGCTGGACATTTACTAATAACTCTCTTAGGTCAAACAGGAACATCATTATCATATATATTATTATCCTTATTAATTGTAACACAAATTATATTACTAATATTAGAATCAGCTGTATCAATTATTCAATCTTATGTATTTGCTGTACTTAGAACTCTTTATTCTAGAGAAGTAAACTAATGTCAACTCATAATAATCACCCATATCATCTAGTGGACCAAAGACCTTGACCATTAACAGGAGCTATTGGAGCAATAATAATAACTACTGGTATAGTAAAATGATTTCACATATATAATAATGATTTATTATTAATTAGAACCTCTGTACTAATTTTAACTATAATTCAATGGTGACGAGATGTAACACGAGAAGGAACATATCAAGGATTACATACATATCCTGTAGTAATTGGATTACGATGAGGAATAATTTTATTTATTACATCTGAAGTATTATTTTTTGTATCATTCTTCTGAGCATATTTTCATAGAAGCTTATCTCCAACAGTAGAAATTGGAAGTTCATGACCTCCTATAGGAATTTCACCTTTTGATCCAATATCAATCCCTATATTAAATACATCTATTCTTTTAGCATCAGGTGTTACTGTAACATGAGCACATCATAGATTAATAGAAAGAAATAAATCACAGGGAACACAAGGTCTATTTTTTACAGTAATTTTAGGTATTTATTTTACTATTCTTCAAGCATATGAATATATTGAAGCACCATTTACTATTGCAGATTCTGTATATGGATCTACATTTTTTATAGCAACAGGATTTCATGGAATTCATGTTATTATTGGAACATTATTCTTATCAACATGTTTATTACGTCATCTTTTAGAACATTTTTCTGCTTCACATCATTTTGGATTTGAAGCAGCAGCATGATACTGACATTTTGTAGATGTAGTTTGATTATTCCTATATATTTCAATTTATTGATGAGGTAGATATTTGTCTAATATAATAGTATATTTGACTTCCAATCAAAAAGTCTGAAAATTTCAGGACAAATAATTAATTTTATTATAATTGTTATTACAATATTAATTACAATCACAGCATTAATTATAATTTTAGCATCACTACTATCTAAAAAAAGAATTATTGACCGAGAAAAAATATCACCTTTTGAATGTGGATTTGACCCATTTAATAAATCACGAATCCCATTTTCTTTACGATTCTTTCTCATTGCAGTAATTTTTTTAATTTTCGATGTGGAAATTGCAATTCTTTTACCAGCAATTGAAACCATACCAACATCAAATATTATATCATGAATATATGTACTTATTATCTTCATTGTAATCTTATTAGTAGGACTATATCATGAATGAAATCAAGGAGCTTTAGAATGATCATCATAGGATAATATTTAATTATAATATTTGATTTGCACTCAAAAGGTGTTGATTTATCAACTTATCTTAAATAAGAAGCGAAATTTGCAATCAGTTTCGACCTGATTATCTTGATGTTAATACATCCTTATTTAATTAGTTGAAGCCAAAAAGAGGCATATCACTGTTAATGATAAAATTGAAAATATATTTCCAACTAAAAGAGTATGTAGATCAAAATGAAGCTGCTAACTTCTATTTTTAGCGGTTTAAATCCGTTTATACTCTTATTTATGTAGTTTATAAAAACATTATATTTTCAATATAAAAATAAAAGTTTACTTTTCATAAATATACTCAGAGATCTAAGATCATCATAACAGCTTCAATGTTAAGCTTTTTTTAAGCTATCTAAGTAAAATAATATTAAAAGAATTATCAAAATAAAAAATATCAATAAATAGGTTTTAAAAAAATTTCTCTGATAAGACTGAACAAATAAAGTAGAATTTTTGAATAAATTAAAAAATCCTTGTGCACCAAAATATTCACACCACCCCTGATCAAAACTTTTTAAAAAATAAAATCCCGATCAAAACGTACCAATATAAATACCACGTGTTCTAATATAAGGTATAAATCATATTCTACCCAAAAATTTTCTATAAAAAATTATATTCAATGATAATAACCCAGAATAATAATAACTTAAAGAAACCACATAACCAAATAAACCTCCCAAAGCTCTAACAATTAATGCAAGTGTTTTATAAAAAATAGGTAAACAAATTATTGAAGGAATAGGAAATATAATTCAACTAAATACTCCTCCACCAATAACTGCTATAAAAACTATTATATATATACTTTTTAATATAAATCAAGCCTCATCAGAAATTATTCTACAAGAATTATAATTATAACAGTTACATATTACATAATAAATTAAACGAAAAGTATAGCAAGCAGTTAAACCTGTAGAAAAAAAATAAAAGATAAATCTAATAAAATTTAAATTTGATATTAAACATATTTCCAAAATCAAATCCTTAGAATAAAATCCTGCAAGGAAAGGAAATCCACATAATGCCAAATTAGAAATTATAAAACAACATGATGTTAAAGGAAAAAAGTTAATTAAACTTCCCATAAAACGAATATCTTGACAATCACCTAAATTGTGAATAATTACTCCAGCACATATAAATAATAAAGCCTTAAATAATGCATGTATTAACAAATGAAAAAAAGCCAAATCAGGAAAACCTATTGATAAAATTCTTATTATTAAACCCAATTGACTTAAAGTTGATAATGCAATAATTTTCTTTAAATCAAATTCATAATTAGCCCCAATCCCAGATATAAATATTGTTATACCTCCAATTAATAACAAATAACTTCTTATGGAAGTATGTACCAATAAATTATTAAAACGAATTATTAAATAAACACCAGCTGTTACTAAAGTAGAAGAATGAACTAATGAAGAAACTGGTGTTGGTGCAGCTATAGCTGCAGGTAATCATGAAGAAAAAGGGATTTGAGCTCTTTTAGTTATAGCTGCAAACATTATTAAAAATGAGATCATTACACCTTCGAAATCATTGAATATATAATTTAAATAAAATACATAGTTTCATCTACCATAATTTAATATTCAAGCAATTCCTAATAAAAAAGCTACATCACCTAATCGATTAGATAAAACTGTTAATATACCAGCTCTATAAGATTTAAAATTCTGATAATAAATTACTAATAAATAAGAAATTAAACCCAATCCATCTCAACCAAGTAAAATAGAAATTAAATTAGGACTAATAATTAATAACATCATTGAAAAAACAAATATCAACACTAAAAGAATAAATCGAGAAATATAAGGATCCCCTTCCATATAATTATGTCTATAAAAAATTACCATTCTAGAAATAAATATAACAAAACCCATAAAAATTAGTGATATTCAGTCTAATAATAAGGTTATAACTAAATTTATAGAATTTAATGACACAACTTCCCATTCAATGAATAAACTAATATTTATTAAACAAAAATAAATACCAATAAATAATATTATTATTGAAAATAAAAATAGAAAAATAGAACTAATAAAACAAATATTTAAACGTCAATTAATGACCTAAAGTAAAAATTACATCTTTGACACCACAAATCAAAATTTTTAAATAAACTATTTAAGTAAATTATAATCAGTTAAAAAATAAATCAACCTTAAGAATAATATAAATTAAAGGAAATCAATGTAATAATAAAAGTAAATATTCACGATATAATCCAGAATTACAATTATATAAAGAAGAAAAAATCTTACCATGTTGAGTGTATCTATATATATAAAGAGTGTATGCTCCACTAAAAAAAGACAAAAAAATAATAGAAATTATAGTAATTCAACTTCAACTCAAAATTCTATTTAGTAATCTGATTTCCCCAAGCAGATTCATTCTGGGAGGAGCTGATATATTACAAGATCTAAGTAAAAATCATCATAAACATATTCTTGGTATCAAATTAATTAAACCCTTATTAACAAAAAAACTACGACTACCTAAACGTTCATAAGTAATATTTGCTAAACAAAATAAGCCTGAAGAACAAATCCCATGGGCAAGTATTAATACATATGAACCTCTTAAACCCCAATAAGTTAAAGTCATTATTCCAGCCAACACTATGCCTATATGAGCAACTGATGAATAAGCAATTAATGATTTTAAATCAACTTGACATAAACAAATTAATCTTATAATAACACCACCTACTAAACAAATTCCTATTCATACATAATTCAACTTAACCCCAACAGAAAAAATTAATAAAAATACTCGTATTAAACCATAACCTCCCAATTTTAATAAAACACCTGCCAAAATTATAGAACCAGAAATTGGAGCCTCTACATGAGCCTTAGGTAATCACAAATGAAAAATAAATATAGGTATTTTAACTAAAAAAGCCAACATTAAAGAAATATAAGAATAAAATCTAAAATAATGAATACCAACATATGAAAACATATAAATATTCAAAGTATCAAATGATCAATATAAATTAAAAATTGAAATTAAAAGGGGAAGAGAAGCAAATAATGTATAAAACAATAAATAAATACCAGCCTGAACACGTTCAGGCTGATAACCTCAACCTAAAATGAGAAAAAAAGTAGGAATTAAGGAACTCTCAAAAAACAGATAAAATATAAACAAATTAATTCTTAAAAAAGTCAACAATAATAAGATTAATAAAAATAAAACCATTATAACAAAAAAAGAGTTAAAATTACTGTTTATATAAATTGAAGATCTAGCAATTAATATTAAACAACAAATCCAAATTCTAAGAAATAATAAACCATATCTTAAAACATCATAACCAAAATAATAACCTATATTACAAAATATTCTAACTATATATATTTCAACTAAAAAAATAAAAGAAAGAAACAATAATAAAACAGTAATTATTCAATAATTTAAAGTAAAACATAAAGGGATCAAGAATAATAAATAAAATAAAATTTTTAACATTGTAATATATTAAATGATTTAAAATAATCATTACCATGACTACGAATTATTGAAACCAAAATTCCTAATCCTAATGCACCCTCACATACACCAAATGTCAAGAAATAAATTAAAAAATAAAGTTCAAAATAAACCATAAAAATATAAAAAATATAAAAAAATAATGAAAGTACAATAAATTCTAAACTTAATAAAGTGGAAAGTAAATGCTTACGCTTAGAAACAAAAGATCAAAGACCACCTAAAATAAAAAAATAAAATAAATAATCATAAAAAAATAACATTAGTTTTAGTAGTTTATTAAAACATTGGTCTTGTAAACCAAAATAGGGTTAATACCCCTAAAACTACCCATAGTAAAAAATCAGAGAAAAATATAAATATTTATCTTTAATCTCCAAAATTAAAATTTTAATTAAACTACTCTCTGTATTAGACAAATTATATTTATAGTAATAATGATTATGAATAGATTTTTATTCTCAGCAATGTCTCATCCTATAAATATAGGAATTACATTACTAATACAAACTTTATTAATATGTGCAATAACCTGTTTAATATCATATTCATCATGATTTTCTTATATTCTATTTTTAGTTTTTATTGGAGGAATATTAGTTCTATTTATTTATATAACAAGAATTGCATCAAATGAAATATTTAAAAAAAGTCTATATTTCTTAACAATTATATCAATAATATTAATAATAGTAATATTAATAATTATAATAAGAGATCCTATAATAACAATAATATCTATTAATGAAGATTTCATAATAGATATATATAAATATAAAACAACAATAAACTCATTATATAATAATCCAGCATCTCTAGTAACAATTTTTATAGTATTATATTTATTTTTTACATTAATTATTATTGTATATATTACTAAATATAATAAAGGACCCTTACGGCCAATAAACTAATGAATAAACCATTACGTAATAGACATCCTCTATTTAAAATTGCTAATAATGCATTAGTAGATCTACCTACACCATCCAATATTTCCATCTGATGAAATTTTGGATCATTACTTGGTTTATGTTTAATTATCCAAATTATAACGGGTTTATTTCTAGCCATACATTATACAGCTCATATTGATATAGCATTTTATAGTGTAAATCACATTTGTCGTGATGTAAATTATGGTTGAATTCTACGAACTTTACATGCAAATGGAGCATCATTTTTTTTCATCTGTATTTATCTCCATATTGGACGAAATATTTATTACGGATCATATAATTATATTCATACATGAAGTGTAGGTGTAATTATTTTATTCCTAGTTATAGCAACAGCATTCATAGGTTATGTTTTACCATGAGGTCAAATATCATTTTGAGGAGCAACAGTAATTACGAATCTTTTATCAGCAATTCCTTACTTAGGAACAATTCTAGTTCAATGATTATGAGGAGGATTTGCAGTAGATAACGCAACTTTAACCCGATTTTTTACCTTCCATTTTTTACTTCCTTTTATTGTTGCAGCTGCAACAATAATTCATCTCTTATTTCTCCATCAAACTGGATCTAATAATCCCATTGGATTAAATAGAGATAGAGATAAAATTACTTTTCACCCTTATTTCTCATGAAAGGACATTTTAGGATTTATTGTAATAACAATAATATTAATTCTTTTATCATTAATTAATCCTTATTTACTTGGAGATCCAGATAATTTTATTCCGGCTAACCCCTTGGTTACCCCAGTACACATTCAACCAGAATGATATTTTCTATTTGCTTACGCAATTTTGCGATCAATTCCTAATAAACTAGGAGGAGTAATTGCTCTAGTTATGTCAATTGCAATTTTATTCATTATACCACTTATAAAAAGAAAATATCGAGGTCTACAGTTTTATCCAATTAATCAAATTTTATTTTGATCTATGGTATCAATTGTAATATTATTAACATGAATTGGAGCCCGACCAGTAGAAGAACCTTATATTCTGACTGGTCAAATTCTTACCGTTCTCTATTTTTCTTTTTACATTGTTCATCCAACAATTTTATTAATATGAGATAAAATACTAGAATAACTAATAAGCTTTTAGAAGCAAGTATTTTGAAAGTACAAGAAAAGGAATAAATTCCTTATTAGTTTTACTAAAATTTGTACACTAAATTAGAAGGGAAATAATAAAAAATTTCATTCCCGAAAAAAAAATAAGGTAATTTAAAGAAATTGGTAAAAAACTCTTTCAAGCTAAATATATTAATTTATCATACCGATAGCGAGGCAAAGTACCACGAACTCAAATAAAAAATAATGAAACTAATACTAATTTAATAATAAAAAAAAAAGAATAAAAATCACCTCCTATAAATATAATAACAAATAATATTCTCATAAATAGAATTCTAGAATATTCAGCCATAAAAATTAACGCAAATCCTCCTCTACTATATTCAATATTAAATCCTGATACTAATTCAGATTCACCTTCAGCAAAATCAAAAGGAGTACGATTAGTTTCAGCCAAAATAGAAGCAAATCAAATAATTATTAAAGGAAAAGTAAGAAATATAAATCAAATTAAATTTTGATATAAACAAAAGATTATTAAATTATAACCTCCTGACAAAAAGATAAAAGAAATCAAAATTAAAGCTAATCTTACCTCATAAGAAATAGTTTGTGCGATAGCTCGAAGAGCCCCTAGTAATGCATAAATAGAATTGGATGACCAACCAGCAATCATAACTGTATATACTCCAATTCTAGTACAACAAAGAAAAAATAATAAACCTAGATCAAATCTATAAAGACCAGAATATAGTGGTATTACAGATCAAATTAATAAAGAAATAAATAAACTAAAAACCGGGGAAAAATAATAAGGTAAATAATTAGAAACTATAGGAAAAGTTTGTTCCTTAGTAAATAATTTAATTGCATCAGAAAAAGGTTGAACAATACCATAATATCCAACTTTATTGGGTCCCTTACGAATTTGAATATAACCCAAAACTTTCCGTTCTAATAAAGTTAAGAAAGCAACACCTACTAAAACACAAATAAATATAATTAATCTCTCCAATAATAATAATAATGTATCATTAAACTGCAAGTACTATTTGAAGGACTCAACCTACATTCATGAATTCTAAATTCACAGCACTTTTCTGCCAAAATAATTAATATTAATCAAAACAAAAAAATTATTTCATAATCTTGGTCCTTTCGTACTAAAAATTATATAAAATTGGAGATAGAAACCGACCTGGCTTAAACCGGTCTGAACTCAGATCATGTAAGAATTTAAAGGTCGAACAGACCTATAAATTAAGTAGCTGCACCTAATTATTATCTTAATCCAACATCGAGGTCGCAAGCCCACCCTGTAAATATGAACTCTGGAGGGGGATTACGCTGTTATCCCTAAGGTAACTTAATCTAATAATCACTAATAATGGATCATTTAATCATTAATCAATGTTAAATAAATAAAAAAGTTTATTATATATTTTTATCACCCCAACAAAATAAAATTTTAAATAAATATATTGATATAAGAATAAATAAATAAAATTATATAAAGATCTATAGGGTCTTCTCGTCTTCCAATAAAATTTTAGCTTTTTGACTAAAAAATTAAATTTTAAAACAAATAAAATGAGACAGTCAATTCCTCGTTAAACCTTTCATTCCAGCCTTCTATTAAAAGACTAATGATTATGCTACCTTTGCACGGTCAGTATACCGCGGCCGTTAAATTAATCACCGGGCAGGTCAGACCTTTAATTAAATTCTAAAGGACATGTTTTTGTTAAACAGGCGAGAATTATATTTGCCGAGTTCCTTATTTTATTATAATAATAAAATTATTATAAACAAAGACTTATACTAATTTAATCATTATTACTCAAAATAATAAGTTAATAATGAAATTTTAATATGAAATTAAAACAACAAAAAATTAATTAATAATAAATATGATTTATAACAAACTCATCAATGATGGATAATCTTAAACCTACAAAAATTTATTAATAAAAAGTTTATAAATAAATATAGAGCTTATCCCCTATAATTTTTTCCTCAACCTATATTATATTACAAAATAAAATAAATAATAATTGAGAATAAATTAAATTTAATTCTTAAAAAACTAGATACCTTTATTATCGAATAAAATTTCTCCACTAAAATATATTATTAATAATTATGATACATTAACTAAAATAATAAGTTAGCTCTAATAAAATCGAGATATAAATATAAATTTTTATAATAGATTAACCCTGATACAAAAGGTACTGTAAATTAAACATACTTATATAAAATTAAATTTAAAATATTTCATCATATTTCCTCCACAGTACTAATACACTATAACAAAAATTATTTATTCATTAATTTACTAAAAAAAAAGATATTTCTCAAATAAAAATAAATTAATTAAGTAAGAATAAAATTATCAAATTAAATTGAATTGCACAATTAAATTTTCAGTGTAAATGAAATGCTTTCTATTCAAGCTCTAATTTGTTTACCTTTCTAGGAACACCTTCCGGTACTCCTACTATGTTACGACTTATCTTATCTTATAATAAGAGCGACGGGCGATGTGTGCATATTTTAGAGCCAATATCAATCTATTAAGAAAATAAATTTACTTTTAAATCCACCTTCATATTATTAGTATTAATAATAATCCATATAAATAATTTTATTGTAACCCATCTCTACTTATTCATAAATTGCACCTTGACCTGACATTAAATATTTTATATTAATAGAATATTAACTCCAAAAAGATATTCTGATGACGGAGGTATACAAATTGAATACAAAAATAAGTATTTCATCATCGTGGATTATCAATTACAGGACAGGTTCCTCTAAAAAGAATAAAATACCGCCAAATTCTTTGAGTTTCAAGAACATAACTAATACTACCCAAATCAAAATTTACATTTAAAATAAAAGGGTATCTAATCCTTGTTTAGTAAATAAATTTCACAGCTTCAATTAAACCTATTACAATAAAATTAAAATTTCACCTAATAAATATTAATTATAAAGGAAACAAAAATCTAACTGCTGAATCAATAAAATTTATTTTCCCCTCACGTATAACCGCGGCGGCTGGCACGATTTTAACCGGAAATATATAAATTACTATATCTAGCTTGAACTAATTAATAAAATTTACCACTACAAAATAAATATTTAATTAAAAAGAGAAATAATATATGGTATAATTATAAAATAAATTTTATAGCAAGAATAAAACTTTTTATAAAAATTATAAAATAATTTTAATAAAATTATTAATAAATAAAATTATTTATATCAACATAAATAGCAACATTTCTTAAACGATTATCCCCCTCCTTTTTTTTGATATTAAAGGAGGGGGTCATTACTCTATTAATATTTATATTTAAAAAAATAAAAATTTATTTGGAAAATCATTCAAAAAAAATTT